GTTTCATTCTGTAAACCGGAGACTCAATATTGCTATCACAAGAATTGAAAAGCCTTATGGACAACCTAATATTCTTGCAGAATATATAGCTTTACAATTAAAAAATAGAGTTTCATTTCGAAAGGCAATGAAAAAAGCTATTGAATTAACTGAACAAACGGGTACAAAAGGAATTCAAGTGCAAATTGCAGGACGTATAGACGGAAAAGAGATTGCACGTATCGAATGGATCAGAGAAGGCAGGGTTCCCTTACAAACAATTTGCGCTAAAATTGATCACTGTTCCTATACAATTAGAACTATCTATGGAGTCTTAGGCATCAAAATTTGGATATTTGTAAACCAAGAATAAGAAAATAAGAATAATGGACCTTTCTTTATCTCGCCATTCTGCTCATCGATAAAAAAGATTTCTAAACTCTTTTCTTATTTTTTTCTTAATCAAAGAAAAACAAACAATTATAATTCTATAAGGTTGAATAAAAATTTGATTTACCCTTTGATTTCATTTAGATTTTATTATAATTGCTATGCTCAGTGTGTGACTCGTTAGTTTTTTCTTTAGAGTTTATAATTTATATTGAAAAAAAAAAGAAACAGTCTGACCCGACTATAAACTTAGTAACTATCAAAACTCAAGAAACTCAAAACTAAAAACCAACTTATTGCTTCATATTGTCGAGATCCCAAGAAACAGTCACTATATGACTGAATCGATCATATAGTTGTAGCAACTGAAATTCTTTTAATAAAAAAGAAATCTGATTATGAATTGTGAAAAAAAAAGGGGATGTGGAAAAATGGAAGGATGATAGAAAGAGAGAATAAAGATATCAATGATATATGATTCCCATATGTATGGTTTATGAAGAATTAACCCATAAAAAAATAAAAAAGGCAGTGTTATAAAGCATCAACATCAATATATAATAAAAATAAAAAATATCTCATTACAATAGAATAAGAAATATACAAATAAAAAATAGAAACTATAGAAGAAAATAAATGAAATTAAAATAATAATCTAAATAATTTAAAAATAATTTCATCAATATGGATAATATAGTCTATTATGTAAGATATCAAAGATAGAAGAATAGATAATCTAAATAATAGAAAATAGAGAATAATTTAATTGAGCTTCGGGTTAAGAAAAACTGAGGAGATTAACTCGCAAACAAATAACAAATTTTGTTGAGAGCTCCATTGCATAGTTCAAGCCTAAGCATTAATAGAGAAGCTATGGGAACGATGGAACCCGTGATTACCATAGGATTTTCTTGAAAACGAATCAATCCTAATGATTCATTGGGTAGGATGGCGGAATGAACCAAAAAAAATATATTTATTCTGAATGGTCATAAATTGACCCTACAAATGAAGGAGTAAAGAGTCAATATTCGCCCGCGAAACCTTTCTTTATTTTTCTTTAATTTCAGAATTTCTTTTATTTTTTATTAGAAATTTTGATAAAATAAAAAGATAAAATAAAATAGAAATACATGTGTATATTGTGTATATATATATAATATTAATAATATTATTTTAATAATATTATTGAATCATTTAATTCGTGAGGAGCTGGATGAGAAGAAACTCTCATGTCCGGTTTTGCAGTAGAGATGGAATTAAGAAACAACCATCAACTATAACCCCAAAAGAACCAGATTTCGTAAACAACATAGAGGTCGAATGAAGGGAATATCTTGCCGAGGCAATCAGATTTGTTTTGGCAGATACGCTCTTCAGGCACTTGAACCTTCTTGGATCACAGCTAGACAAATAGAAGCAGGGCGAAGAGCAATGACACGATATGCGCGTCGTGGTGGAAAGATATGGGTACGTATCTTTCCCGACAAACCTGTTACTGTGAGACCTACAGAAACACGTATGGGTTCGGGCAAGGGATCCCCCGAATATTGGGTATCCGTTGTTAAACCGAGCCGAATACTTTATGAAATTAGTGGAGTATCAGAAACTGTAGCCAAAGCTGCTATGAAAATAGCAGCATGCAAAATGCCTATACGAACTCAATTTGTTATTTCAGGATAGGTAAACAAAAGTAAAAGAAGAAAGTAGTATGGATAATGAAAAAAAAACTACGGATTTCTTTATCTCTGGACAGACAATATTTCTTTTTTTTTTCATTATCCCTTGCATTTAAATAAGAGATTAAAATAAAAATGATATGATTCAACCTCAGACCCTTTTGAATGTAGCGGATAACAGTGGAGCTCAAGAATTGATGTGTATTCGAATCCTAGGAACTGGTAATCACCGATATGCTCATATTGGCGATGTTATTGTTGCTGTAATAAAAGAAGCAGTGCCCAACATGTCTCTAGAAAGATCAGAAATAATTAGAGCTGTGATTGTACGCACGTGTAAAGAACTCAAACGTGACAACGGCATGATAATACGATATGATGACAATGCCGCGGTTATCATTGATCAAGAAGGAAATCCAAAAGGAACTCGAATCTTTGGTGCGATTGCTCGAGAATTGCGACAGTTAAATTTTACTAAAATAGTTTCATTAGCACCCGAAGTCTTATAGATTCTTATAGATGAAAATAGGATATATCCTATCTATATTCTATATCTATATATAGAATATTCAAATATCTGAAATAGATCTGATTAATAGATTGTGTCTCATGTATATACTTTAAATTTCTAAGAAATTTTAATAATGAAATAATAAAAAATAAAACAAAAAAGAAGCATGTTGATTATATCAAAATTAGAAGGCACCAATAACTATAATTCATCATGGGTAGGGACATTATTGCCGATATAATAACTTCTATAAGAAATACTGACATAGATCAAAAAGGAAGAGTTCAAATAGTATCTACTAATATCACTAAAAACATTGTGAAAATACTTTTACGAGAAGGTTTTATTGAAAACGTTCGAAAACATCAAGAAAGTCAAAAAAATTTCTTGGTTTCAACCTTACGACATAGAAAGACTAGGAAAGGGAATAAAATAAAATTAAAGCGTATCAGCCGACCCGGTCTACGAATCTATTCCAACTATCAACGAATTCCTAAAATTTTAGGTGGAATGGGAATTGTAATTCTTTCTACTTCTCGAGGTATAATGACAGATCGAGAAGCTCGACTAGAAAAAATTGGAGGAGAAATTTTGTGTTATATATGGTGATTCTACTGAGGTACCCTAATTTTCTCTTGAACTTACTATTTGTAAAAGAGATAGGAGAAGTGAATTATAGAACTCTTCCTCTATTAGTTAATACTTAAAGGGGGTTCCCTGGAATGAAAGAACAAAAATTGATTCATGAGGGTTTAATTACTGAATCACTTCCCAACGGTATGTTCCGAGTTCGATTAGATAATGAAGATCTAATTCTAGGTTATATTTCAGGGAGAATCCGACGCAGTTTTATACGTATACTACCCGGAGATAGAGTCAAAATCGAAATGAGTCGTTATGATTCAACCAGGGGACGTATAATTTATAGACTTCGCAAAAAAGATTTGAACGATTAGATCATTCTTTGAAACATCCTTTTCGTAGGGATATAATTTGAAGTTCAAAAATGCAATAAACTAATTTCTGTTTCCAAAAAAAATAGATTCAGAATGAAAATTAAGGAATGATAAATATGAAAATAAGGGCTTCTGTTCGTAAAATTTGTGAAAAATGTCGTTTGATTCGTAGGCGGGGGCGAATTATAGTCATTTGTTCCAATCTGAGACATAAACAGAGACAGGGGTAATCCTTCTCAAGTTCTAAATCAAGAACTTTTTAAAAGAAAAACCCATGTACATGTAAAAAGAAAGGATTCATTTTTATATTAAATAGCTATCCCCGTATCTTTCTGATTCTTCTTTCTTTTTATTTTATTCTTATGAATATGATCTAAATATGATCTAATAAAATATGACAAAACCTATAGCAAAAATTGGTTTACGTAAGAATGCACGTATTGGTTCAAAAAAGAATGAACGTAGAATACCAAAAGGAGTTATTCATGTTCAAGCGAGTTTCAACAATACTATTGTAACTGTTACAGATGTACGAGGTCGGGTGGTTTCTTGGGCTTCCGCAGGTACTTCTGGATTCAGAGGTACAAGAAAAGGAACACCCTATGCTGCTCAAGCCGCGGCATTTAATGCTATTCGTACATTAGTTGATCAGGGTATGCAACGAGCAGAAGTTATGATAAAGGGTCCAGGTCTCGGAAGAGATGCGGCATTACGAGCCATTCGGAGAAATGGGATGCTATTAAGTTTCGTACGTGATGTAACACCCATGCCGCATAATGGATGTCGCCCCCCTAAAAAAAGACGTGTGTAGAAATAATAATTCAAGAGATTCCAAGAGAAATAAATGATTCAATGATCTGATCCAATAATCATAAATAAAAGAAAAATAATAGTATGGTTCGAGAAGAAGTAGCAGGATCCACTCGAACAGTAAAGTGGAAATGTGTTGAATCAAGAGTAGACAGCAAGCGTCTTTATTATGGTCGTTTTGTTCTGTCCCCGCTTATGAAAGGTCAAGCCGATACCATAGGTATTGCCATGCGAAGGGCTTTACTTGGAGAAATAGAAGGAACATGTATCACACGTGCAACATCTGAAAATGTTCTGCATGAATATTCTACGATAGCGGGTATTGAAGAATCAGTACATGATATTTTAATAAATTTGAAAGAGATTGTATTGAAAAGTAATCTATATGGAGTTAGGGACGCATCCATTTGCATCAGGGGGCCTAAATACATAACAGCTCAAGATATTATCTTACCACCTTCTGTACAAATAGTTGACACGACACAGCATATAGCTAACCTGACAGAACCAATTGATTTGTGTATTGAATTACAAATCAAGAGAGGTCGTGGATATCATATGAAATCCACAAATGAATCTCACGATGGAAGTTATCCTATAGATATTGTATCTATGCCTGTTCGAAATGCAAATCATAGTATTCATTCTTATGGGAATGGGAATGAAAAACAAGAGATACTCTTTCTAGAAATATGGACGAATGGAAGTTTAACTCCTAAAGAAGCACTTTATGAAGCTTCTCGTAATTTGATTGATTTATTGATTCCTTTTCTACATGCAGAGGAAGAGTACATGAATTTAGAGGAAAATGAAAACAGATGGAATCTACCCTTTTTTTCCTTTCAAGACAGATTCACTAATCTCAAGAAAAACAAAAAAGGAATTCCATTGACATGTATTTTTATTGACCAATCAGAATTGTCTTCCAGGACCTATAATTGTCTCAAAAGGTCCAATATACATACATTATTGGACCTTTTGAATCACAGTCAAGAAGATCTTCTGAAAATGGAATATTTTCGCATAGAAGATATAAAACAGATATTGGGCACTCTACAGAAGCATTTTGCAATCAATTTACCTAAGAAAAAGTTTTCATTTTAAATCCATTGGAATTTTTTAGTTTTTAGAATGAGAAATAAAATAAAAAATAATAGAATAAGTTTTGAATCTCCGACACGGTCCATATATTTGCAGAATAGATACATAATAAGATTGATGTATCTAGGGAAGATCCAGAAGAGGATCTTCCTTAGATACCTATGTCGTGTTATTTAACTTTGAAAAAGACCTAAAGTGAGGGATTTATCGATAGGTAAAGTTGCTCCAATACCTAACCAAAGAGCTACTGCGGTACCGATCAAAAATACTGTTGTAGCTACTGGACGACGAAATGGATTTTGAAATTTATTGACATTCTCCAAAAAAGGTACTGTCAATAATCCTATTGGTACTGAAACCATTAAAAGAACACCCAATAATTTATTGGGCACTGTGCGAAGTATTTGAAATACGGGAAAGAAGTACCATTCGGGTAATATTTCCAACGGAGTTGCAAACGGATCCGCCGGTTCACCTATCATTGACGGCTCTAGAACTGCTAAACCCACACTACATGCAATAGTGCCTAGGATTACTACTGGAAAAATATATAAAAGATCATTGGGCCATGCGGGTTCTCCATAATAATTATGTCCCATCCCTTTAGCCAATTTAGCTCTTAATACAGGATCATTCAAATCAGGTTTCTTTGTTATTTGGATAGGTTAACTCTTGTGGATCCATCCCCCAAAAGAACCGGACATGATAATTTTTTATCATCCGGCTCGAGCAAGAATCAAAAGAATCACAGAAATAGATCCATAGAAGACCTATATTTTATACATATATACATATATAATGTAGAATGACTCTATGTAATAAACTATTTATCAAATTCCATTTCCCCGAGTTTCAACGATTCATTATTCATTGCAAATAATTCAGTTCTGGCAACAGGGAAATGCTCAATATCCAAGTCGGCTTACAAATTTGATCATGATCAAGTGCTTTTTGGATTGTCTCATATCTTTTGGTTAGTATTTATCCTCACAACATCTCGATTGTATTACATAAACAAAATACAAAGTTTTTACTTGTTACTAATAAAGTATAGCCCCTGTTCTTCCTTAGATCCCTTATTTAACTCCGATAGTATAATAGATCAGGGTCGATGCAAAGGAAATGAATGCATCTACATACTATAAAAAATTTACTAAAAAAAAAAAATCAAACAAAGTAAATAAATAGAACATTGGATCATTCCACATCACTTATTCTAGGGATCTTACGGAGCCTGTTCATGTATGACATGATTCGGGTATGATCATAGAAAATATTCTCCTCAAGTTAAAACCGGCCTATTCTATGCTACATAAAGGGACTGACATGATGGTTGGATGTGGAGACACGTTGGGTTGTGAATTCCAACTTGGCGGATAAAATCATATATCTGCATGGACCAATCAATAGTTCAAGTCACACACTCCCATAATCCATCCCCTTTTAGGAAAATATACTTCAACTATTCGATTCGTATCAAATAAAAAATACTTCAGAATTGAATAGAAGTATCCAAATAACATGCCTTATTTTTCAATAATACATATTTGTAGCAATAAAAGACTCTTGTTCCTCCCCGATATGATAAATTACAAATATCTATGATCTGCCTTCTCTATAAAGGACCCGAAATACCTTGCTTACGTATCATTGGAAAGTGCATTAACATAAATACGGCAGTAAGAAGAGGCAATACAAAAGTATGTAAACTATAAAAACGAGTCAAAGTGGACTGGCCCACACTAGCACTTCCACGTAATAATTCTACCAAAGGCGATCCTATTATAGGAATAGCTTCAGGTACGCCTGTTACAATTTTTACTGCCCAATAGCCAATTTGGTCCCGAGGTAAGGAATAACCAGTTACGCCAAAAGATGCGGTCAATACAGCCAGAACTACCCCTGTAACCCAAGTTAATTCGCGGGGTTTTTTAAAACCCCCCGTAAGATACACACGAAATACGTGCAAGATCATCATTAGAACCATCATACTTGCTGACCATCGATGAACTGATCGAATTAACCAACCAAAGTTGGCCTCAGTCATTATGTATTGAACAGAGGAAAAAGCCTCTGTAACAGTTGGACGATAGTAAAAGGTCATAGCAAAACCCGTAGCTACTTGTACTAAAAAACAAGTCAGCGTAATCCCCCCTAAACAATAAAATATATTGACATGAGGAGGAACATATTTACTAGTTATATCATCTGCAATCGCTTGAATCTCGAGACGTTCCTCGAACCAATCATATACTTTATTGAGATAGGTAAACCAAGAAAGACTCCCCCTCTTAGAGCCGTATATGAAAATTTCATCTCGTACGGCTCAAGCCGAAACACACAAATACTGGTTTCAACGGATATGGAATAGAGAGTTTCAAACTTCTTGTGGCTTAGCCACTTGACTCGATTTGACCCAAAGATACGAAGTAAGAAAAATCCGGAATCTCTTCTTTGTGATGATAATGCCAAGAAATACAATATCGAGTTGGCTCATCTATCTTTCTTTATGTTAATCGTGACAGGCCTCTTGAATCTTCTCTTCCCTATCTTTTTTTTTTTTGATAGGAATTCTCTTGTTGAGACCCTATGAATCAATTGAAACCTCAGATTCATACTAGAACCACGATGATTTAAGAAAACCAAAGCTAAACTCAAAGGATTTCTGAGTAAAAACCATTTGATCATCACTTCTTCAATGAATGTAATAACTCAACAAAATCTAGAGAAAGAGGTTTCTTTCGGAAGTATGAAGGAAAAAATTGTTTGATTTAGAAAAGACCTATTTCCCGATTTCCATTTTTTTTTTAATCCGGTTGCGAGGTCTGAATAATAGGTATGAATCATAGTTCAAATATTTATTTTCTTGATCTATTCTATATAGTCCGTGCTCCAGAGACTAGAATCAATATCTGACGAGGTAGAATCATCTTGATAGAGATGACAGGTCCATTCTCTGTATTATCAATAGGATCAATTATAACAAGTCACACGCTCATATTCCGGAAATGAAATATCGAAACAAATAAATTTCACGATCGAACTACCAGAAGGGTCTATAAATCCAAGTCTTAGGTAATCTTAAGTTGAAGTATTAAGAATCTTAAGCATTAAGTAAGTATAAGTAAAAGAATCTTTTTGATTGAAAAACTAGGACTTACTAGTTTTTATGAACTAATTCATTGAAATTCCATCCAGTAAAACAGATGAATTATAAATTTCTAAAATAATAGATAGAAATATTGCAAATAGAGCCATTGCAACTCCCATAAGTGGTGTAGTCCCCCACCCTGGAGCTACTTTTCCATATTCCGAATTCAATGGTTTCAATAAACTCCCTATGCCAGTTGATCTTGGCCCAGATCTAGAACTACTCTCAACGGTTTTTGTAGCCATAAATCCTCTTTCATCATGGGTTTAAATCTGTTGACTTTGTATACCATTCTGTTGTAGTTGTAAATAAACAACATTATCGTGATCCTTTGTGATCTTGAAATTATTGAAAAATGGAAACAGCAACCCTAGTCGCCATCTCCATATCCGGTTTACTTGTAAGCTTTACTGGGTATGCCTTATATACCGCTTTTGGGCAACCCTCTCAAAAATTAAGAGATCCCTTCGAAGAACATGGGGACTAGTTGAAGTAATGAGCTCCAATATTAATATGGGGGCTCATTACTTCAATGGAAATAATGAAAAATCATTTCATTTTTTTAGTTGGAACTTTAGGTGGTTCTCGAAAAAAGATAGCGAAAAAAATTATCCCTAAAGTCGAAACTAAGAGGAATATATAAACCAATGCTTCCATAGATTCGATCGTGGTTTACAATTATAGCTTCCACACCTATTCATTTTGGATTATTTACTAAAGAAATTCGAATTTGAGATTTACAATTTACTATTACTAACTATTACTATTACTATTACTATCTATATAGTATGTATATATAGATATAGTCATTCATATCTTATTACTATTCGATTATATTCTATTTCGAATTTTTCTATATTATTCTATTTATACATCAAAATATAGAAAAAAAAGATAAATATATCAAATATAATGAAATATCTAAATACTAGAATAAAAGAAAAAATAGAGGCAAAAGATGGCAAAGGAATTTTGTATCATACTACTTGTCTCCTTGTAGTTGGATCTCCAAGTTTTTGGAATGCTCCAAATTCCACTTGAGCATCCAAATCTGGATCAATACCGGCAAAAACATCTCTGAACAAGGTTCTGGCGCCGTGCCAAATGTGTCCGAAAAAGAAAAGCAAAGCAAACGTAGCATGCCCAAAAGTGAACCAACCCCTTGGACTACTACGAAAAACACCATCGGATTTCAAAGTAGCCCGGTCTAATTCAAAAATCTCACCTAATTGGGCACGTCTAGCATATTTTTTCACAGTAGCAGGATCACTATAAATGACTCCATTGAGTTCTCCACCACAGAATTCAACAGTTACCCCTACTTGTTCAACACTATACTTGGATTCTGCCCTTCTAAAAGGAACATCGGCCCTCACAATTCCGTCTCCATCTACCAAAACTACCGGAAATGTTTCAAAAAAGGTAGGCATACGACGTACAAAGAGTTCACGCCCTTCTTTATCTCTAAATATGGGGTGCCCCAACCACCCAACAGCTATTCCATCCCCATTATCCATTGAGCCTGCTCTGAATAATCCCCCTTTCGCCGGATTATTACCAATGTAATCGTAAAAAGCTAATTTTTCGGGAATTTTAGACCAAGCTTCCGATAAACTCAAATTTTCGGCTAGTCCGGCCCCAACTCTTCGATATATTTCTTGTTGGAAGTACCCCTGATCCCACTGATAACGAGTGGGACCAAATAATTCGATTGGAGTAGTTGCTGAACCATACCACATAGTTCCAGCAACTACGAAAGCTGCAAAAAAAACAGCAGCAATACTACTGGAAAGCACAGTTTCAATATTACCCATGCGTAATCCTTTGTATAAACGTTGAGGCGGACGGACACTAAGATGGAATAGACCCGCTAATATGCCCAATGTACCTGCTGCAATATGATGAGAAGCTATTCCCCCCGGAACAAAAGGATCAAAACCTTCCGCACCCCACGCTGGATTTACAGATTGTACTTTTCCCGTTAATCCATAAGGATCAGACACCCATATACCAGGACCATATAATCCTGTTACATGAAATGCACCAAAGCCAAAGCAAGCAACTCCTGAGAGAAATAAATGAATTCCAAAGATCTTGGGCAAATCCAAAGAAGGTTTTCCCGTACGTTCATCACAGAATATTTCTAGGTCCCAATACACCCAATGCCAGATAGCTGACAAGAAGCACAAGCCAGAAAACAAAATATGTGCTCCTGCCACGCCTTCATAACTCCAAATGCCCGGATTCATTATAGTTCCTCCCGATATATTCCAACCCCCCCACGAATTGGTTATTCCTAAACGAGTCATGAAGGGTATAACGAACATGCCTTGTCTCCACATTGGATCAAGAACAGGGTCAGAGGGATCAAAAACCGCTAATTCATATAGAGCCATCGAGCCGGCCCAACCAGAAACTAGAGCTGTATGCATTATATGGACAGAAAGTAATCGACCGGGATCATTCAATACAACGGTATGAACACGATACCAAGGCAAACCCATGTAAATACCCCTTTCTGAAAAAGAAATAGACATTATGTAACTTTATCGCATTGGAAAAGACTAGACCGTGTATTTCACCTGTTTGGTAGATTTTTTATAGGAAAGGATTAATATTTATTTGTATTCCCTTCTTTTTATTTTTAATGAAATAGAATTCTTTCTATTTCTTTCTATTTAGAAGAACAAATAGAAACAGATCTTATTCTATACCCAATAAGTACCAATACGCAATGGGAGGATTTTTAGGGAAAAAAATGCATAGATACTTTTTTTAGAATTCAAAATCATTCGAACAATCGGCTGATCCCATCGATCCCCTTCGTTACAATCTTTCTTTATTCATTCTGTATTCCTCTATGAACCTTCCAGTTCTATATATTCTATATATATATATACTTATATATACTAATAAGTCTAGCTAGATAAGAATATTAAGTTCTATTTTAGAGAATCTAAATAAGATTCTAAATAGAAAGAAGATTAAAAGATATAAAAATAGAATATAAGAAGAATATAAGAATAGAAAAGAAAGAGAAAAAATGATGAAGACAATAAAACCATGGTTACGTTTCCATATTAAAGTAAAATATAGTACTTCATTTTTTTCTTTATCTTAATGCCCCTTGGTGTTCCAAAAGTACCTTTTCGGAGTCCTGGAGAGGAAGATGCAGCTTGGGTTGACGTATAGTGCGACTTGTCAGACAGATTGGTCATATGGTATTTCTCCGTTATCTCCCTCGATCGAGTATTCTCTGTTTCGCCCAATCCAATAAATATATATTCATTTATTGAACCATCAATAATTCGGAGCGTGAAGCACAATAATTCCTACTGGGGATCAATATTATCAATTAAAATAATTGATGGTTTACTTGGACTGATAAAAGAAAGTATCCAGGCTCCGTTCAAAGAATACCAAATTGTAAATGGTAAGAGTAAAAGTAATAGAACGGGAGTGTAAATGTAGTAATTCTGAAATAAAGAATATAAAAAGAAAATAGAAATTTCATTAAATTCTTAATAATCTATTAAATTCATTATTAATGAAATAGAATATAACTTACTATAAGAGAATCTATTTTGTAGAATATATAATAATTACACGATTACTGCTTGTATCATAGACTATTATTAGACTTACTATAGGGATAATCTTAAACTTCCTACCAATGGAGTAGTATGATGAATACATCGAATATTTTTTGTAAAGGTATGTGAAAAATTGAAAAAAAAAAAGAAGTGGTACTGGAATCATTTGACCTATATGCTCAAATGGAATTCGGGCAAATATTCCCCCGGAGTAGAACAAGAACCTAAAAGAATTGAAAGGGCCATTCAGGAACAAGAAAATGACATCGTAATTTGAATTTCGATGAAACAATACATCAATGAGAGGTTAGTTCAATAAGTTCATAAAATTCTTTTTGATTTTCTACATTATAGAATATAGGGAAGGGGAAGGAGAGCAAAACTCATGTTAAAAAAAAAAGAAATAGGATTGGAATCGACACATTGATTTTTTTTTCGCAATTCTTTCGAACCGTATGCATCCAAAGGTGCACGTACGGTTCCTCAGGGATACAATTTTGCCCTAATCAACCGACTTCATCGAGAAAGATTACTTTTTTTAGGCCAAGAGGTTGATAGCGAGATCTCGAATCAACTTGTAGGTCTCATGATATATCTCAGCATAGAAGATGATACTAGGGATCTTTATTTGTTTATAAATTCTCCAGGCGGATGGGTAATACCAGGAATAGCCATTTATGATACTATGCAATTTGTGTCACCGGATGTACATACAATATGTATGGGATTAGCCGCTTCAATGGGATCTTTCGTTCTGGTCGGAGGAGAAATTACCAAACGTCTAGCATTCCCTCACGCTTGGCGCCAATGAGTTTTTTTATTTGAGAAAAAAAAGAATACTATGCCTTCGCTGTATCGAATATGAATTAAATAAAGAATAAGTAATAATAGCATGGCAATTCGAGTTCGATATGAACAAACCTTTATTGTTTTTTTCTAACATGAGATTTTGTATCGAGATAGTAGTATGAAAGAAGGGTTATTCCCAATTTGATTTTATGTGTCAAGCAAGAGTCAATTTCAGCGTCACAAACCATTATTCTTCCACACCAGAAGTCTCTTTCTTATTTTTATGTTATGAGAGAAAGAGTTAAAAAAAATGGAAAAAATCATTTGATCCTTCTTGGATCCTATCAAAAAAAACTTTGGGATTGCTAATCCACAGACGAGATAAATATATAAAGCAACAGAACCATCATAGTATCTTTTTAACTACTACGAAAGGAAGGGTGGTAAATGGATCATTTAACGATTTGGATCGGATAGGTTCTATTTATTCTTTTCGATAGAATAGCTTCTATCGAAAAGATAAATTCCATTGCAGAGCCGTATGCAATGTACAAAAGATGCCCGTACGGTTGTTTAATTCTATTTTTTATTGTTATTTTGATTCCCCCTTACTTTAATACTTTAACCCAATCGTGCAATATATAGATAGAAGAACCATTCATGATGTTATATCAATATCATCAGGGTTATGATTCACCAACCTGCTAGTTCTTTTTACGAGGCACAAGCAGGGGAATTTATTCTGGAAGCAGAAGAACTATTGAAGCTTCGCGAAACTCTCACAAAAGTTTATGTACAAAGAACGGGCAACCCTTTATGGGTTATATCCGAAGATATGGAAAGGGATGTTTTTATGTCAGCAACAGAAGCCCAAGCTCATGGCATCGTTGATCTTGTAGCGGTCGAAAATGATAATACTGGGGATTCCATATAAATATACGAATTCCTTTTAAAAATTGGAATTTCCCGTGTGAATAGAAATCATTCATAATCATCAACCATCAGGTTAAGATCGATCTAAACCAACCCGCTCTATTCTATTTAGAATGAGATTCTATAGACACGCCATGCCAACCATTAAACAACTTATTAGAAACGCACGACAGCCAATAAGAAATGTCACGAAATCTCCCGCTCTTCGAGGATGTCCTCAGCGTCGAGGAACATGTACTAGGGTGTATGTGCGACTCGTTCAGTTCAGATCATGAGTTTGAAAAATGTAAAAGTTTTTTACAGTATCAACGACCACTATCAATGAATCTAGGATAGATATAGTGAAAGACGGCCTTTTAATTGACTAGTATCTAAAAATGAAGATCTATAATCTACTTAATTATGTTATGAATTTATGGTTTCTATTGGTGCAAATCCAATCACTCCATTTGAGATGAGAAGGAATTCTCCATTGGTAACAAATAGTTATCCATTAAGCGGAGGAAAAAGGTTATGCTCCTATTCCTTTTCTTGAAAAAACGGACTAACAGGGTCAGCTACCTAGCCAACTTTCAGAATTAAATGCCGTCACTGTATGGATAGCTTTTTTGTGAAAAGGACTATTACTTTATAATTAGAATTGAAAAAAGAATTCTAATTGAAAAATGAATGGGTAGAGCCAAATAGAGCCAAAGAGTGTGAACTATACAAGTTCACGATAAAATTCGATGAAATGAAGAGGCTCCGGTGTATAGAGAGGACCTCACCGTTTCAGAAGTTACCATAGAAACGAGGAAACCCACTATTCTTTTTTATTTAGTAGCATTTTAATTTCTTATTTCCAGGCGAGATACCTTGAAGAAAGAAAAATCGTGGTCGGGAAGGTCATAGTCGCAAAAGCCATTGGAATTTATATTTTATATATTGGAAGAATCCGTTTTGTTATTAATCGACCGGAGGAAAAGGATGACTGAAAGAAGAGAAATCAATTAGTTATTCAAGAAGATTTCATTTGATTCAATGACCAGAGTTAAACGAGGATATACAGCTCGGAGACGTCGAAAAAAGATTCGTTTATTTGCATCAACCTTTATAGGGGCTCATTCAAGACTTACTCGAACAACTACTCAACAAAGAATGAGAGCTTTGGTTTCTTCTCATCGAGATAGGAGCAGGAAAAAGAGAGATTTTCGTCGTTTGTGGATCACTCGGATAAATGCGGTAACTCGTGAGGATAGGCTATTCTATAGTTATAGCCTATTCATCCACAATCTGTACAAGAGACAATTGCTTCTGAATCGTAAAATACTTGCGCAAATAGCCCTATCAAATAAGAATTGTTTTGATATTATTTCAAATAATATCATTAATCAAAAATAAAAAAAAAAAAAAAAAGAAAAGAATACAAATCAAATAAAGGAATAAAAGAATCTTCATTATTATACAGGAAACAAGAATGATTGAAACAGGATTTCCCGGAGAATGGACTCCGGGAAGATAGAAGAAAAAGAAATGAAGATTTGAGTAGTAGGAATAAACGAACATCTTTCAAGAAAAAAAGATTTCTTTCCCATTTTTACTTTTTTATAATTTTATAGTTTATAATACAAGAATCAAATCTGGATTCTAGTTTTTTTTCGAGCAAAAAATTCATATTAATATGAGCTTGAGTTCCGATTGGACTTTTGAAGAGTCTATCTATTTATTTTTGGTTCTAGGGATCGATTCCACTCTCTCCAATTGTTTCTCATTATTACGAAAAGGTAACAAAGATAAAATACGAGCTTGTTTTATAGCAATAGTAATTAATCGTTGTTGTTTCAAAGTTAACCTATTTGTCCGTCTAGATAATATTTTTCCTTGTTCACTAAGAAATCGACTAATTAAACTCATGTTTCTATAATCGATTCGATCCCCCGATCCGATTGGGGGTAAACGTCTACGAAAAGATCGCTTGGATTTACGAAAAGGTTGTTTGGATTTATCCATGGTTTGTTTATTCCTTCTATATATCTATAGAAATATCTATATAAAATAATCTATAAAATAGAATACTTTTTTTTATTCATTTAATTAAGATTCGACCAAAATAGGATTTGGTTTGTATTATATATGTTAAGATGTAAAGTTCTTAGTCTTCCCACTACTTGTAAAAATCACACAAGCATTCCATTACATCTATTTCTTTATTTCCCCATGAATTGTATACTTTTGACAATAGCGACAAAATTTTCTAAATTCTAGTCGATTGGGTGTATTGTGTCGATTCTTTTGAGTAATATATCTAGAAATGCCCGGCGATTTTTTATTGACACCCTTTCGAACACAACAGGTACATTCCAAAATAACTCTAATTCTAATATCTTTACCCTTGGCCATGAACCTCCTTTTCATTTTGGATCGACTTCACTTTAGAACTCTCTTCATTTTCTTTTTGATCCGAACCAAAGAAAAAGAAAAGAAAAAAGAATCTATATTCTATATCTATACTATATTAACTATATTAATAAAAGTTATTAACTAGAAATGTAATTTGTAAATATTTTCTTTTTCTAATTCTAAATTAGAATAATTTGAATGACTTCTAAGTACTATAATCTAAAAAAGGATTACTATTAAATTACTATTAATTAATATAACTATAAAGAAAAAGAGTCATATTCATTAATAGAATAATATTACGAATATCGTAATAATTAATTAATACAATTTTTTCTAACTAGAAATTCTTCCTATCCTAATCTCAGTATCTTCTTCTTCTTTCTATGTTAGAATTTCGTGGAACCGCCCCTAGACTGGATCCACATTTCCATTTATTTTCCAAAAAATTCTATCGTAGATTCACTGTATTTTGACTGAGGTTCGATACACTCTTTCTTCTTTGAGAATAGAAAAGAAAAAGGAGGCGAAATTGGAGCCATGTTACGTAGAATTGTATCTCAAATCTTCTTCATTTTTTCACAGATCAATAAAAGAATTCAATCAAGATGAAAAAAAGGGGAATGACAAGGCATCTGGAAATAAACGATTAATTTCTATCAATAGACCTGCTAAAGACCCAAACCATAGAGTGGTTAACACAGGTGCCGTTGAGAGATATGTTTTTATATATCGCATTGAAAATCCTCCTTCGTCTTTTATTTTTTTTTTTTTCTTATTTCTTTCAATTCTTTATTTATATTGTATATTGTAATACATATATAGTCTCTAATACATAGATCATAGATAACCCGATATTTGAATTTTAGTTCAAGATTATTTGTTTTTGCTTGAAATAAAATTATAATTAGGAATTACTAACTAAAATGCATATATATGTACAATGATCCAGCAGATTCCATTTTGCCGCCCTCTAAAAAAAAATGACAAAAAAATTATCTACCTATCTATATAGAGATGGTAGAGCAAAAAAGAAGGATGTGGAAAACAAGACATGGATTTTAGAAAATGGACACTGTACAACAATCTTTAAAAGGGATGTAGCGCAGCTTGGTAGCGCGTTTGTTTTGGGTACAAAATGTCACAGGTTCAAATCCTGTCATCCCTACCTATTCTTTCTCCTATGGACAGTTAGGAGGGATTCATTGAATAAGATCGGGAAATTTTGG